GTTGGTTGTAAGAGATGTGAATCCGCCTGTCCAACGGATTTTTTGAGCGTTCGGGTTTATTTATGGCATGAAACAACTCGCAGTATGGGTCTAGCTTATTGATACATTCCATAAAAATCTACTTGAATCCATTTTTTTTTTATCGAAAAAATCCGTGCTCAATTCAATTTGATTTTGAGCACGGATTTTTCTGGCCCAAGTGTATCTTGTCTTTACCACGAACCATTTTCCTTGCTTAACAATAATTGTAGTTTTACCAATATTTGCGGGTTGCTTCATTTTTTTTCTTCCACACAGGGGAAATAGAGTAATACGTTGGTATACTATATGTATGTGTATATTAGAACTTCTTCTAACGACTTATGCATTCTGCTATCATTTTCAATCGGATGATCCACTAATTCAACTAATGGAGGATTATAAATGGATCCTTTTTTTGGATTTCCATTGGAGATTAGGAATAGACGGACTCTCTATAGGACCCATTTTACTGACGGGATTCATCACCACTTTAGCTACTTTAGCGGCTTGGCCGGTTACTCGAGATTCTCGATTATTTCATTTCCTGATGTTAGCAATGTACAGTGGGCAAATAGGATTATTTTCTTCTAGAGATCTTTTACTTTTTTTCCTCATGTGGGAGTTAGAATTAATTCCCGTTTATCTACTTGTATCGATGTGGGGAGGAAAAAAACGTCTGTACTCAGCTACAAAATTTATTTTGTACACGGCGGGGGGTTCTGTTTTTCTTTTAATGGGAGTTCTGGGTATCGGTTTATATGGTTCTACTGAACCAACATTAAATTTTGAAATATTAGCCAACCGGTCCTATCCTGTGAACTTAGAAATACTATTTTATATTGGATTTTTTCTTGCTTTTGCTGTCAAATTGCCAATCATACCCCTACATATATGGTTACCCGATACCCATGGAGAAGCACATTATAGTACTTGTATGCTTCTAGCCGGAATCTTATTAAAAATGGGAGCGTATGGATTAGTTCGGATCAATATGGAATTATTTCCTCATGCTCATTCTATATTTTCCCCTTGGTTAATGGTAGTAGGCGCAATGCAAATAATCTATGCGGCTTCAACATCTCTCGGCCAACGGAATTTAAAAAAAAGAATAGCCTATTCCTCTGTATCTCATATGGGTTTCATAATTATAGGAATTGGTTCTATCACAGATATGGGACTCAACGGAGCCCTTTTACAAATAATCTCTCATGGATTTATTGGCGCGGCGCTTTTTTTCTTGGCCGGAACAACTTATGATAGAATACGTCTTGTTTATCTTGACGAAATGGGCGGAATAGGTATTCCAATGCCAAAAATATTCACGATGTTCAGTAGCTTTTCGATGGCCTCCCTTGCATTACCTGGCATGAGTGGTTTTGTTGCTGAATTAATAGTTTTTTTTGGACTAATTACTAGTCCAAAATATCTTTTAATGACAAAACTCCCAATTACTTTTGTAATGGCAATTGGAATGATATTAACTCCTATTTATTTATTATCTATGTTACGACAGATGTTTTATGGATACAAGATATTTAATGGCCCAGACTCTTATTTTTTTGATTCTGGGCCGCGAGAGTTATTTCTTTCGGTTTCTATTTTTTTACCCGTACTCGGTATTGGTATGTACCCCGATTTTGTTCTTTCACTATCAGTTGAAAAGGTTGAAGTTATTCTATCTAATTCTTTTTTTAGATAATTTATAAATCTTATCATTTACAAAAGCGTTCGTTGTAAAATGGTACAATGACAAAGAGCCTGTCGAATCATATATGATTCGACAGGCTCTCGCCAATTAACACAAAGTTTTTTTATCTGATCTGCGTTGTACACCCTTTTATTGCTATTTGTAATAACCCCCCTTTTTCTTTTTTTGAATTCAATTAGATGTTAATGTAAATGAACCATAACTATGTAGTCCTATTCCTAATAGATTGACTCCAAAATAGCATATCCAAATTATAAGAAATCCAATAGACGCCACAATTGCTGAATTTGTACCCTTCAGTTTTATATTTGTTCGAGTATGTAAATAAATTGAAAATATGATCCAAGTAATAAAAGCCCAAGTTTCCTTTGGGTCCCAACTCCAATAGGATCCCCATGCTTCGTTAGCCCATACTGCTCCCGAAAGAATTCCTATGGTTAAAAAGAGAAATCCTAGACTAATAACTCGATAACTCCAATAATCCAATTTTTGAATCAACTGTGATCTATAATAATTCCTTGCGAAAAAAAAAGAAGTTTTTTGGAAAAAATCCCTTTGTTCATTCATGTATTCGATTTCACCAAGGAAAAATGACTCATTTAAATTCAATAAATGATTACTCGTAGAAAAAAGCTTTCTCTTTTTTCTAACTGTAATGACTAGAAGTGATACTGATAATAATGATCCACATAAAAGGGCCGCATAGCCTAATATCATCATACTTACGTGCATTATTAGCCACTCGGATTGAAGAGCGGGTACTAAGATTGT